ATTTAATTAACCTTTTTCACAGGAATCTTTCAAAAAATTATCAACTAATCAGAATGATTCTTTATTAGACCATGATATTTGATTCGCCAAATACATCATTATTGTATATTCTTTCATATGTATAGCGCAACCTAATACTTCTTTTTCAAGTTTTCAATCTTTGACTTTTTATAAATCCAAATATTTAATATTAAAATATTAATAAAATCACTCTTGACAGTAATATATGTTGTATATGTAAATCCTAGATATGACAATATGCGGAATTCATCCATGAAAATGAAAAACAAGAGGGGGGGGGGTTGCTAAAGGGATGAATAAATGGGACGCATAACCGGATATGCTAAAATGAAAATACGAAAAAAAAAGGCTAATGAGATCGAAATAATGAATCATAACTAAAGTTCCGTTTAGAATTCGCTAGATAAAAGATAAAACAAAGGCTTGCCTATTCTATTATGATAAATAAATCAAAGACTTTCCGCAAAAAAATTTTTTATTCATATATTTTTTATTTTAAAACTAGGTTTCAGTTAGTTGAGCTTGAAAATGACTATTCCTTCATTGAATAAGTAAAAAATTGAATTCCACATCCGCTTGGGTGGTACCAACGAAATCGAGCGCTTACTCCCATTTTTTATTGAATTAACCGATGAATTTGCTATCGAAGATTTTTTCTTTATTCGAAAAATTTCGCAACAAAATTTAACATATTTTTTTATTATGAGAACAAATCCTACTACTTCGGATCCAGAGGTTTCGATACGTGAAAAAAAAAACCTGGGACGTATCGCTCAAATCATTGGTCCGGTACTGGATGTAGCCTTTCCCCCGGGCAAAATGCCTAATATTTACAATGCTCTGGTGGTTAAGGGTCGAGATACTCTTGGTCAAGAAATTAATGTGACTTGTGAAGTACAGCAATTATTAGGAAATAATCGAGTTAGAGCTGTAGCTATGAGTGCGACAGAGGGTTTAAAGAGAGGAATGGACGTGGTTGATATGGGAAATCCTCTAAGTGTTCCAGTCGGCGGAGCGACTCTAGGACGAATTTTCAACGTGCTTGGGGAACCCGTTGATAATTTAGGTCCTGTCGATACTCGCACAACATCTCCTATCCATAAATCCGCGCCTGCTTTTATACAATTAGATACAAAATTATCAATTTTTGAAACAGGAATTAAAGTAGTAGATCTTTTGGCCCCTTATCGTCGTGGGGGAAAAATTGGACTATTCGGTGGGGCTGGCGTGGGTAAAACAGTACTAATTATGGAATTGATCAACAACATTGCTAAAGCTCATGGTGGTGTATCCGTATTTGGTGGAGTAGGCGAACGGACTCGTGAAGGAAATGATCTTTACATGGAAATGAAAGAATCTGGAGTCATTAATGAACAAAATCTTGCGGAATCCAAAGTGGCCCTAGTCTATGGTCAGATGAATGAACCACCAGGAGCTCGTATGAGAGTTGGTCTGACTGCCTTAACTATGGCAGAATATTTCCGAGATGTTAATGAGCAAGACGTACTTCTATTTATCGACAATATCTTCCGTTTCGTACAAGCAGGATCCGAGGTATCCGCCTTATTGGGTAGAATGCCTTCTGCTGTGGGTTATCAACCCACCCTTAGTACCGAAATGGGTACTTTACAAGAAAGAATTACTTCTACAAAAAAGGGGTCCATAACCTCTATTCAAGCAGTTTATGTACCTGCAGATGATTTGACTGACCCCGCTCCTGCCACCACATTTGCACATTTAGATGCGACTACCGTACTATCAAGAGGATTAGCTGCCAAAGGTATCTATCCAGCGGTAGATCCTTTAGATTCAACGTCAACTATGCTACAACCTCGAATCGTTGGCGAGGAACATTATGAAACTGCGCAACAAGTAAAGCAAACTTTACAACGTTACAAGGAGCTTCAGGACATTATAGCTATCCTGGGGTTGGACGAATTATCCGAAGAGGATCGCTTAACCGTAGCAAGAGCACGAAAAATTGAGCGTTTCTTATCACAACCCTTTTTCGTAGCAGAAGTATTTACAGGTTCTCCGGGAAAATATGTTGGTCTAGCGGAAACAATTAGAGGGTTTAAATTGATCCTTTCCGGAGAATTTGATTCTCTTCCTGAACAGGCCTTTTATTTAGTGGGTAACATCGATGAAGCTACTGCGAAGGCTACAAACTTAGAAATGGAGAGTAAATTGAAGAAATGACCTTAAATCTTTGTGTACTGACTCCGAATCGAATTGTTTGGGATTCAGAAGTAAAAGAAATCATTTTATCTACTAATAGTGGACAAATTGGTGTATTACCGAACCACGCGCCGATTGCCACAGCTGTTGATATAGGTATTTTGAAAATACGCCTTACTAACCAATGGTTAACGATGGCTCTGATGGGCGGTTTTGCTAGAATAGGCAATAATGAAATCACTATTTTAGTAAATGATGCAGAGAAGAATAGTGACATTGATCCACAAGAAGCTCAGCAAACTCTTGAAATAGCAGAAGCTAACTTGAGAAAAGCTGAAGGTAAGAGACAGACAATTGAGGCTAATCTAGCTCTCAGACGAGCTCGGACACGAGTCGAGGCTCTCAATACGATTTGATTTTGTAACTAGCTGACGTGTAAAAAAAAAAAAGAATGTATAAAAAAAATAGGATCGAAAAGCGAGAAAAACAATAAAATAAAAAAAGCTGGTTACAAAAACTTATTAGACACCATTGATCATGGTGTCTAATAAGTTATACCTACTATTGGATTTGAACCAATGACTCCTGCCGTATGAAAGCAATACTCTAACCACTGAGTTAAGTAGGTTATTTATCATCGTAAAGAGAAGGAAAGGGGATACCTATCACATCGATAGGATTATAAATCCAATATTATTTCTAAGCAATACCAATAAACAACGAGATCAAAGAGATATAATGTTCAATCATGTAATATTAATCTTGACAAGAAATTATCTACATGATAAGATAAAATGTGTATCACAAACACAAGGGCTATAGCTCAGTTAGGTAGAGCACCTCGTTTACACGTGCGCCAAAGTTTTTCAGAGGAGTCCATCACGCAATCAAACTAATTGATTGATCTTATTAAGAAATCGATGTCTTACTCCATGACTTTTTTTTAGGAAAAAAGAGGAGAACAACAGCCTGACATTAGGTCCTATTAAAGTACCCCGTTAGGTAGGGAATGAATAGAACCCATCATTGATTTGAGATATTGATAGGGTGAATACCCAGTCTACTCAATGCTAGGTAGAATGAGTATAAGGAACTCAAAAATAATCTTTTCGTCCTATGAACCTTAAGGTGTATCAAGTTTCATGTTTGATTTTTTAATCAGGATGTTAGAGACTATATTTAACTTAAGTTGATCTAGACCAAAAGCAAACCTACGTCAAGAGAACCCTTTTTTGAAACACTTTGGTAGTTCTTCTGTATTGTATTAGAATTTAAAAATAATCAATCAGAGTACTTGGAACCATTTCTTATCTTTTTTTGAAGAAAAAATATGGTAGACTAACTGATCCAAAGATCAGTTAATGAAAGAGCCCAATGCAAAAAAAAATGCATGTTGGGTCTTTGAAAGAGTTCGAATCATTTTGATAATAATAAGTTCGAACTCTTTTACCGAGCAGGTCTACGGTTCGAGTCCGTATAGCCCTAACTAAGAAATTCATTCTAATAAATCACATTAAAATCAAAATAATTGGATAATTTTTTTTACTTTTTATTGTATTCTTTATTTATAACAGGTTACTTTTAATTGCTCGGTTCATAAAAAAAATTTCCATACCAAAAACCATAAGTCCTGGGGATCGTTCAGAATAAAACGGAAAATTAAATTTTATTTCAATGGAGCCAACCACTATCTATCGATATATCTAGATAGATACTTATTTCTAATTTTTTTAATTTAGAATCAACTTTTTGCTTCATTAATTTTCATAGTTGTAATTTTTTTATATGAATTTTCCTCGTTCACTAGCTACAATCAAAAAGTTCCTAAGACTTTCTTTTTTTGTATCCCCACCCAATCTTGGTTACTTTTTTTATGACACGGCCTTGTTTAAAAATAAAAACAGAAATCTAATTAAATTCAACCAAAATTAAATCTATCTAATACTAAGTAAGATGAGTATGGTAAAGTCTTACTGGATTTTTTGATACGTCATCATTTTAAAAACGAAGAGATTTTTCGAAAATGTTTTTTTAAACATAAACAGAAATAAAAAAAAATTACTAGTTATTAATCAGATTAATATTATATTATTAATATTAGAAACTATTAGTAATAGAAACATGGAACTATTAAGTAATAAGTGTACTGAAAATACGAAATCAATAAATCTTAAAATGAGACGTCTACCACAGCAACCAAACGAAAATAAATGATTCGATTAACCTGAATTTTTTTTTTGACTCAAGAGTTCTATATCCCTTGCCCAATCCACTCCGATTGGAATTGACTAAGCGGGTATTTTTTCCACATTCATAGGAGTTCGTCTATGTTTCTGCTTTACGAATATGATATTTTCTGGGCATTTTTACTAATATCAAGTGCTATTCCTGTTTTGGCATTTCTAATTTCCGGAGTTTTATCTCCAATTAGGAAGGGGCCGGAGAAACTTTCTAGTTATGAATCAGGTATAGAACCGATCGGGGATGCTTGGTTACAATTTAGAATCCGTTATTATATGTTTGCTCTAGTTTTTGTTGTTTTTGATGTTGAAACTGTTTTTCTGTATCCGTGGGCAATGAGTTTCGATGTACTGGGGGCATCTGCTTTTATAGAAGCTTTCATTTTCGTGCTTATCCTAATTCTTGGTTTAGTTTATGCATGGCGAAAAGGAGCATTGGAGTGGTCTTAGTTCGTTTCCCGAATACTTGTACAATAAAAAAAAAAAAAGTAAAAAAAACCATTGAAACAATTATGAATTCCATTAAGTTTCCCGTACTTGATCGAACAACAAAAAATTCCGTTATTTCAACTACGTTAAATGATCTTTCAAATTGGTCAAGACTTTCCAGCCTATGGCCGCTTCTTTATGGTACCAGTTGTTGTTTCATTGAATTTGCCTCATTAATAGGCTCCCGATTTGACTTTGATCGTTATGGGTTAGTACCAAGATCGAGTCCTAGACAGGCGGACCTTATTTTAACAGCAGGTACAGTAACAATGAAAATGGCTCCTTCTTTAGTGCGATTATATGAACAAATGCCTGAACCAAAGTATGTTATTGCTATGGGAGCGTGTACAATTACGGGGGGGATGTTCAGTACCGATTCTTATAGTACTGTTCGAGGAGTTGATAAGCTAATTCCTGTAGATGTCTATTTGCCGGGTTGTCCACCTAAACCAGAGGCTGTTATAGACGCTATAACAAAGCTTCGTAAGAAAATAGCTAGAGAAATCTATAAGGATCGAATTAGACCTCAACAGGGTAATCGGTGTTTTACTACCAATCACAAGTTTTTTGTTGTACGCAGTCCGCATATTGGAAATTATGATCAAGAATTACTCTATCCACCATCATCTACTTCAGAGATCTCTACTGAAAAATTTTTTAAATACAAAAGTCCAGTATCGTCCCACGAATTAGTGAATTAGGGAGGCTTTTAGAGAATCAGAAAAAAATCTTCATAAATTAGAACTCATGGTAAATGTGAAAAACTTAATTTTATATAAAAAAGGTGTGGGGGAAATAAAAAAGATGCAGGGCACTTTGTCCGTTTGGCTAGCCAAACGCGGGCTGGTTCATAGATCGTTGGGCTTCGATTATCAAGGAATAGAGACTTTACAAATAAAGCCCGAAGATTGGCATTCTATTGCTGTAATTTTATATGTATATGGTTACAATTATTTACGTTCGCAATGTGCCTATGATGTGGCACCAGGTGGCCTCTTAGCCAGCGTGTATCATCTTACGAGAATAGAATATGGTGTTAATCAAGCGGAAGAAGTCTGCATAAAAGTATTTACTCACAGGAGTAATCCTAGAATTCCATCCGTTTTCTGGGTTTGGAAAAGTACGGATTTTCAAGAACGGGAATCTTATGATATGTTAGGAATCACTTATGATAGCCATCCACGACTGAAACGGATCCTAATGCCCGAAAGTTGGATAGGGTGGCCTTTACGTAAGGATTATATTGCCCCCAATTTTTATGAAATACAAGATGCTTATTGAATGATAAAAAATGAGCCTTAGCTTCTAGAACTCCAGACCTTCACGGAATATTTGGAATTCGATTCTTTTTTAGATCAAACAAACAGAACAGTTGAGGTCTCGTTGATATTATTAGAGATAGCTTGATTGAAAGATACTTTTTTTATTTCGTAAAAGCCGAGCCAATAGGATGAACTAAACAAAAGAGTTCTGCATTATGAACTTTGTATCGCGCACATAACTTAGTCAACTTTAGTCACATAACTGGGAATGAATAAATAAGATCGGAAAGCAATAAATGAAGGGGGGGGATACAATTCTATTTCTATTGTATCTAATGAATCTTGGGGTATTTTTGCCCTTCAACTATAGATACTATAGTATACTATACATATAGACCTTTTTTTACTTGTTTGATTCAACGGAACTCATTTAACCTTTCCTTTCGGATATGTATTATGTATCAAGTATTATACATTCTTTTTGAACGGCTGGATCCACAACATGAACAAAAAAAGAGAGGGGATAAGGGATAATTGCACTTTTTTTACTAAAGATACGTTTAATTTGAAGAATAGAAACTTATCAAAATTAATAAATCCTATGCCAAGAACCAGATTTGAACTGGTGACACGAGGATTTTCAGTCCTCTGCTCTACCAACTGAGCTATCCCGGCGAAGGATCATCCTCGTTTTACGAATGGTGGCACAAGGATTTCAAGTCCCCCGCAAAAAAGCTATGTCCACCATTACTGAGGTATCATCTACTGAAGTATCATCCTCGTTTTCCTAATGGTGAAACGAGGATTTCGAGTCCTATGCAACTAAGCTATGTCTACCATTACTGAAGGATCGGTATGATGTGACACAGGGATTTTCAGTCCCCCGCAAAAAAGCTATGTCCACCATTACTGAGGTATCATCTACTGAAGTATCGTCTTGCTTTTCCTATTTCCTAATGGTGACACAAGGATTTTAAGTCCCCCGCAAAAAAGCTATGCCGACCATTACCGAAGTATCATCTTGCTTTTCCGAATGGTGACACAAGGATTTTAAGTCCCCCGCAATTAAGCTATGTCTACCATTACCGAAGTATCATCTACTGAAGTATCAGTATCATTTTAATATATGACTTAGGTCTATGTCAATGAAAAGAAACTCAAAAGTAGTAAATTCAAAAAGTTGTGGACCGGGAATTTCTTGGATTTTATAAATAAAAGAAGACTTTCTAAGTTTGAAAATGAAAAATGATATAGATTCTAAATAATTCAAATAAATAATAACGAAAAAAAGGTAAGGTGTCAACCTTTTCGGGGAGTAGAGCTGGGGATAGAGGGACTTGAACCCTCACGATTTTAAAAGTCAACGGATTTTCATCTTACTATAAATTTCATTGTTGTCAGTATTGACATGTAAAATGGGACTCTATCTTTATTCTCGTCCGATTAATTAAGTTCCATCAAGGATCTATCAGACTATGAAGTGAATCATTTGATCAATAAATATTATTTCTTAAACTTCGAATTGATTCACAACATTTCGATTTTGTTTATAAAAAAATAGAAATCGAGATTAAGGTCGTCATTTTTGAGATCGTTTTGTGTTACCTAAATTTATACAATATAGGTTTTTCTCCTTCATCCTTTTTGATTTGAAGTTTCGATCGAAGGATTCCTTTATCAACACAAGGTAGTGAACTCCATTTGTTAGAACAGCTTCCATTGAGTCTCTGCACCTATCCCTTTTTTCGCGCTTTGTAAACTCCGGTTTGTTCGCGTAAACCAGGATTTGGCTCAGGATTGCCCATTGTTAATTCCAGGGTTTCTCTGAATTTGAAAGTTATCACTTAGTAGGTTTCCATACCAAGGCTCAATCCAATTAAGTCCGTAGCGTCTACCAATTCCGCCATATCCCCTTTTTTAGGATCTCATTATGATGTCTTTCCTTTTTTTCTTATGCCGAAACCTTGGGATTCATTACATTATAGATACTTATTTTATGTCTTTGTTATCTTCTTTTATTTTTTTGAGCTCCATCCATATTGATTTAGTCTAATCAATAAAGATTCTATCATTTTTGTATTTGCAATTCAATATGGTTATATATTACATAACATATATATGTTCTTCTTTTTTTCATCTTTGTCTTAAATTTTCAGAAATAGTCGAACGGTCGATTCTTTTTTTTTACTTTCATGAAAAGAAATTTATTATTATTATTGAAACTTAGAATTCTACAATGTGCAATGGAAAAAATTCTAAGTCTACTTCGTAAATTTGAAATTCTAATAATTCTATACTATTCTATACTATATAGAATAGATAGAAATAGATAGATAGAAAAAAATAGATAGAAAAAAAAAAAAAAAGATTTCTGATCTAATTAAGATTTTCTTATTTAGAAACTAATGAAATCAAAATTCGAAAGTCAATATACTGCTATATTCTATTAATTAAGGTTATGTTTTATTTATTTAATGATAGTCACTATTTATTTGAGCTATATTCTGTTCTAGAATATATAGAATATGATTAATTCTAAATAGATAAGGAAAAATATTAATAGAATAGTTAATTGATACGATCTAGTAGTTTAGTGAATTTGTATGCATGCGCTATTTTATTTGAGCCCGCTTAGCTCAGAGGTTAGAGCATCGCATTTGTAATGCGATGGTCATCGGTTCGATTCCGATAGCCGGCTTTTCCATATTTTTTCGTTTTTTTACATGATTTTTAATGTACTTTCAAAATCAAAGAAGATTGAAAAGACTTCTTTGACCTTTTTCCAAGAGTTACCACTCCATTTATATTATGTCATATAAACTTCCATATAGGAATATATATTGGCTAAAAGAGTTCGATCTTTGCAAAATAAATAAAGAAAATAAAGGAAAATTTTTGTGATTTATTTGATTTATATATATTGTATATACAATAAAAAAAATCTGTATATTGAGAGAATATATCTTCTTACTCTTTGTATTCCAATAGTTTATTGGAGTGTATTTCACGTCATTTATCATTATCATTTAGTTCAGTTTTAATTTTATTTAGTTTTGTACAATTTCAATAAAAAAAAGGAGTCTTTATGTCACGTTACCGAGGGCCTCGTTTTAAAAAAATACGCCGTCTGGGGGCTTTACCGGGACTAACTAGTAAAAGGCCTAAGGCAGGAAGCGATCTTAGAAACCAATCACGCTCCGTAAAAAAATCTCAATATCGTATTCGTTTAGAAGAAAAACAAAAATTGCGTTTTCATTATGGTCTTACAGAACGCCAATTACTTAAATATGTGCGTATCGCCGGAAAAGCCAAGGGGTCAACAGGTCAAGTTTTACTACAATTACTTGAAATGCGTTTGGATAACATCCTTTTTCGATTGGGTATGGCTTTGACTATTCCTCAAGCGCGCCAATTAGTTAATCATGGACATATTTTAGTTAATGGTCGTATAGTTGATATACCAAGTTATCGCTGCAAACCCCGAGATATTATTACAGTGAAGGATGAACAAAACTCTAGAACTTTGGTTCAAAATCTTCTTGATTCATCTGCCCCTGAGGAATTGCCAAACCATCTGACTCTTCACACATTCCAATATGAAGGGTTAGTCAATCAAATAATAGATAGGAAATGCGTCGGTTTGAAAATAAATGAATTGCTTGTCGTAGAATATTACTCTCGACAGACTTAATAAACCTAACTTAAGTAAAAAAAATTACTAAAAACAAGAGTTCGGACAACTCCCCTTTGCCATTAAAAATAAAAAGGCACAAGGTAAGGGATTTTGTCGAGGAATCTTTTTCCTATTAATGTATCATAGATTGGTAGGGAGATTTGGATCCCTTGTTTGCTCTTCCCAGCATTTTTCATATGAAAGAAATTGGGAATAGAGAATCTATTTCAAAATCAAAACAAGGTAGATTTTATATCTATTCTTTTTTATTGGATTTGATACATTGGGGTCAATCACGTAAGATTGGTGAATTAGTTGAAAGTACGGAAAGAGAGGGATTCGAACCCTCGGTAAACAAAAGTCTACATAACAGTTCCAATGTTACGCCTTCAACCACTCGGCCATCTCTCCGACATCAGGATTATGACTGAGTATCTGGGTGAATAGCGAGTTATTCATCGTTTTTTAGATTATGGTTAATAGATACCTTTTTGACCGGAAAAATTGTAAGTAGATAGAAGGTTTTTTTTTATGAGTCCGCTTTTATGTTAGTTCGTACTATACAATTCCTTTGTTTGTGAGAAAATTTTCTCACAAAAGAAAAGGTAAAGGAAATAAAAAGAGTTAGAGAGTGGATTACTACCTATGCCAAGATCGCGTATAAATGGAAATTTTATTGATAAAACCTTTACAATTGTAGCCGATATCTTATTACGAGTCATTCCGACAACTTCCGGAGAAAAAGAGGCATTTACTTATTACAGAGATGGTGTGATTTGATTATCATTTTTTTTTTTTTTTCTCGTCGATTTGGATTGGAATAGAAAGAAAAACGAGTATTGAAAAAAAATCTACGCTTTTGAAGGTGAAGTTTATAATATAAAAAAAACAATCCCTTCTGTCATGTATCCACGATTAATGCAGCCTTAGATGCTTCAATTGTGAATTATAGTATTGAGCAAAAGGTTTTTACCTATGGTTCCCGTATTACAGATCAATCCTACTACACTAATACAATATACGAATAGGAGGCATAGGGGAAGAAGCACTACGCCGAGAAATCAACAACACAAAAACTTTCTTCAAAATGATTCCCTTTCTTTCTTCTTCTTCGTTGGGATTGGGACTAATTAACATGGTTGGAACAATAAACATCCATCTCGTTCGTACTTTGGATACCCGTATAACCATTGAAGACTGTTGAAGTGACTAATTCCTGGAAATTTAGGGGCGTTGAGAACAAAGAAATTTTTAGAGTTTCCTTTTTTATTTTTATCTAGCATGAACCCACTTGGTAGTAAGAAAAGAGCTTTTGCAAGAAGGTTGGCTAGGGATTTCTTGTAAAAACATTAGCCCCGCTTAGTTCATAATGACATCACATTTTTACATATATTATTTTCATTATGCACCTAAAGGAGGAGCCGTATGAGATGAAAATCTCACATACGGTTCTGAAACGGAGAATTCGTTAAAGCGAATGACGACCGTAACGGATGTCGGCTCAATCTGAAGGAAATTATGCGGAAGCATTACAGAATTATTATGAAGCTATGCGACTAGAAATTGACCCCTATGATCGAAGTTATATACTCTATAATATAGGCCTTATCCATACAAGTAATGGGGAACATACCAAAGCTTTAGAATATTATTTTCGGGCATTAGAACGAAACCCCTTTTTACCACAAGCTTTTAATAATATGGCTGTGATCTGTCATTACGTGCGACTATCTCCACTATAGAAAAAAAGAACGAACCGCTAGTCAATGAAATACTAGAAACACAAAAAAAGGGCTTTCTACATAAGCATCGTCCAAAACGATTTTTTATCAGCTGTAGCAAATAAATAAACTTCATCGATCGAAATATGAAGTGAAGACTAGATATGCCTAAATACTTCTCTATGGATAAAAAAAGATTTAATTGATAGAGGAAGCACCGTAAAGATCAATTGGAAAGGTTTTGGACCGATACAACAAGAGCTGTTTATTTATATCATAATATGAGATATGAGATAAATCTTAGAAATCTACTTATGTAATAGAGTAATCCCCTAAGGTATTGAGCAGCGGTGTAGCATCAGATCCTAAAGACAGTAAGTCTTTTTCTTTTTTATGAAGTATGAAAAAGTCTTTTTCAAAGATTCTATATAAATTTTTATATGAAAGCGGGATAGTTACCTTTCAGAAAATTCTAATATCTAATAACAGTGGACATGCCTTTTTTCTGAAGGTAGGAGAAAAGATAAAACTTATTATATTAATTAATATATTAATTAAATCAAAATGAAAGTTTGAAACTCATGTAATTACTCTCTTTTGTTTAATCCAAGAAAAACAAAATATCTATAAGAAATCTCATTCAATTAGACATTCAATTAGATATAAAGTTCAAAGTAGGTTAAAGTTAAAAAACTGGTACACCAAAACAAAAGAGTTGGTTGTCGAGCCGTATGAGGTAGGAAACTCTCAAGTACGGTTCTCAGGGAGGGACTTGACCCGCCTATTCCGACCGCGGAGAACAGGCCATTCAACAAGGAGATTCTGAAATGGCGGAGGCTTGGTTCGCTCAAGCCGCTGAGTATTGGAAACAGGCTATAACGCTTACTCCTGGTAATTATATTGAAGCACAGAATTG